GTCCCTGTAGCTTATACAAAAGCATGACACTGAAGATGTCAAGATGGCTGCTACATGCACCCAAGGACAAAAGACTTAGTCCTAACCTTACTGTTAGTTGTTGCTAGATATATACATGCGAGTATCCGCACTCCAGTGTAGAAGCCCTAGGCACCCTGAATTCAGGTCAATAGGAGCGGGTATCAGGCACACCAAATTTGTAGCCCAAGACGCCTTGCAATTGCCACACCCCCACGGGTTCTCAGCAGTAGTTAATATTAAGCCATGAGTGAAAACTTGACTTAGTCATAGCAATTCAGGGTCGGTAAATCCTGTGCCAGCCACCGCGGTCATACAGGAGACCCAAATTAACTTTATAACGGCGTAAAGTGTGGTAGCATGCTATCCAAGTAACTAAGATCAAAAAGCAACTGAGCTGTCATAAGCCAAAGATGCTCATAAGGCCACTATTCAAAGAAAATCTTAGACCAACGATTGATTGAAATCCACGAAAGCCAGGGCCCAAACTGGGATTAGATACCCCACTATGCCTGGCCCTAAATCTTGATGCTCGATCTTACCGGAGCATCCGCCCGAGAACTACGAGCGCAAACGCTTAAAACTCTAAGGACTTGGCGGTGTCCCAAACCCACCTAGAGGAGCCTGTTCTATAATCGATGATCCACGATATACCTAACCATTCCTTGCCAAAATCAGCCTATATACCGCCGTCGCCAGCCCACCCAACCTGAAGGCCCAACAGTGGACGCAATAGCCCTACACACGCTAATAAGACAGGTCAAGGTATAGCCCATGGAATGGGAGCAATGGGCTACATTTTCTAGAATAGAACATTACGGAAAGGGATATGAAACTGTCCCTAGAAGGAGGATTTAGCAGTAAAGAGGGAGAATCGAGCCCTCTTTAAGCCGGCTCTGGGGCACGTACACACCGCCCGTCACCCTCCTCAAAAGCGACCCCCCCCCCCCCATAACTTAATACGCTATTCAGCCGAAGATGAGGTAAGTCGTAACAAGGTAAGTGTACCGGAAGGTGTACTTAGGACACCAAGACGTAGCCTTAACGAAAGCATTCAGCTTACACCTGAAAGATATCTGTTCACTCCAGATCGTCTTGATGCCAGATCCTAGCTCAATACACATGACATAGAATAACAAAGCTACTCCAAACACCTAACTAAAGCATTTACCAGTCCCAGTATAGGCGATAGAAAAGACACCATTGACGCGATAGAGACCACGTACCGTAAGGGAAAGGTGAAATAACAGTGAAAAAAACAAGCTAAAAACAGCAAAGATCAACCCTTGTACCTTTTGCATCATGGTCTAGCAAGAAAAACCAAGCAAAATGAATTTAAGTTTGCCTTCCCGAAACCCAAGCGAGCTACCTGCGAGCAGCTATTATTGAGCGAACCCGTCTCTGTTGCAAAAGAGTGGGATGACTTGCTGGTAGGGGTGAAAAGCCAATCGAGCTGGGTGATAGCTGGTTGCCTGTGAAACGAATCTAAGTTCACTCTTAATTGTTCTCCAAGGAAATTCACAAACCCCAATGAAGCGAATTAAGGGCTATTTAAAGGAGGGACAGCTCCTTTAAAAAAGAACACAATCTCCACGAGCGGATAAATAACACCTTAATAATCTTACTGTGGGCCCTCAAGCAGCCATCAACAAAGAGTGCGTTAAAGCTCAACACCTCAAAAATATCAAAACAACATGACTCCCTCCCCATTAACAGGCCAACCTATATAACAATAGGAGAATTAATGCTAGAATGAGTAACTAGGGTCCTCCCTCTCCGACGCAAGCTTACATCCGTACATTATTAACAACCCCCATATACGACAAATCAAACAAGCACAGTATTAAGTACATTGTTAACCCGACATAGGAGCGTCCGTGAGAAAGATTAAAACCTGTAAAAGGAACTAGGCAAACCATCAAGGCCCGACTGTTTACCAAAAACATAGCCTTCAGCAAACCAACAGACAAGTATTGAAGGTGATGCCTGCCCGGTGACATAATGTTTAACGGCCGCGGTATCCTAACCGTGCAAAGGTAGCGCAATCAATTGTCCCGTAAATCGGGACTAGTATGAATGGCTAAACGAGGTCTTAACTGTCTCTTACAGGCAATCAGTGAAATTGATCTCCCCGTGCAAAAGCAGGGATAACTACATAAGACGAGAAGACCCTGTGGAACTTCAAAAACAGCAACCACCCCAACATACATACACACCCACCCCGGGCTCACTTAACCCACGGGCGACTGGTCTGCATTTTTTCGGTTGGGGCGACCTTGGAGCAAAACAAAACCTCCAAACACTAGACCATCCCTCTAGACTGAGAGCAACTCCTCAACGTACTAATAGTAACCAGACCCAATATAATTGATCGATGGACCAAGCTACCCCAGGGATAACAGCGCAATCTCCTCCAAGAGTCCATATCGACGGGGAGGTTTACGACCTCGATGTTGGATCAGGACATCCTAGTGGTGCAGCAGCTACTAAGGGTTCGTTTGTTCAACGATTAACAGTCCTACGTGATCTGAGTTCAGACCGGAGCAATCCAGGTCGGTTTCTATCTATGACAAGCTCTTCCCAGTACGAAAGGATAGGAAAAGCGGGGCCAATACCACAAGCAAGCCCCCGCCTTAAGTAGTGAAAACAACTAAACTACAAAAGGCTATCACATCACACCACGTCCTAGAAAAGGACCAGCTAGCGTGGCAGAGCTCGGCAAATGCAAAAGGCTTAAGTCCTTTATTTCAGAGGTTCAAATCCTCTCCCTAGCTAACCTCCATCCATGACTAACCATCCAACATTAATCAACCTCATTATAGCCCTCTCCTACGCCCTCCCAATCTTGATCGCAGTTGCCTTCCTCACCCTAGTAGAACGCAAGGTACTAAGCTACACACAAAACCGCAAAGGACCAAATATCGTCGGCCCATTTGGACTTCTCCAACCCCTAGCAGATGGAGTAAAACTGTTTATTAAAGAACCCATCCGGCCATCAACATCATCCCCCATCCTATTTCTCATAACCCCCGTATTAGCCCTACTTCTGGCTATCTCAATTTGAATACCACTCCCCCTACCATTTTCCCTCGCCGACCTCAACCTGGGCCTACTATTTATACTGGCAATATCAAGCCTAGCCGTGTACTCCATCCTATGATCGGGCTGAGCCTCCAACTCAAAATACGCCCTAATTGGTGCATTACGGGCTGTAGCCCAGACCATTTCCTACGAAGTCACTCTGGCAATCATCCTATTATCCATCATCCTCCTTAGCGGCAGCTATACCCTAAGCACCCTTGCAGTTACTCAAGAACCCATATACCTAATCTTCCCATGCTGACCCCTAGCCATAATATGATATGTGTCTACGCTTGCTGAAACAAATCGCGCCCCATTCGACCTCACAGAAGGGGAATCAGAGTTAGTCTCCGGATTCAACGTAGAATATGCAGCCGGCCCATTTGCCTTATTCTTCCTAGCCGAATACGCCAACATCATATTAATGAATGCACTAACCACCATCCTATTCTTCAACCCCAGCCTACTCAACCCCCCTCAAGAACTATTCCCCGTGGTCTTAGCCACAAAAACCCTTCTCCTAACAGCAGGATTTCTATGAATCCGTGCCTCCTACCCACGATTCCGATACGACCAACTAATGCATCTCCTATGAAAAAACTTCCTCCCACTAACACTAGCGCTATGCCTATGACACACCAGCATACCAATCTGTTATGCGGGCCTACCACCACACCTAAGGATGACCAAGGAAATGTGCCTGAACATTTAAAGGGTCACTATGATAAAGTGAACATAGAGGTGCACCAATCCTCTCATTTCCTGCCAACTTAGAAAAGTAGGAATCGAACCCACACTAGAGAGATCAAAACCCTCCATACTTCCTTTATATTATTTTCTAGTAGGGTCAGCTAAACAAGCTATCGGGCCCATACCCCGAAAATGATGGTTCAACCCCTTCCCCTGCTAATGAACCCCCAAGCAAAGTTAATCTTCACCATCAGCCTACTTCTGGGAACAACCATCACAATCTCCAGCAACCATTGAATCATAGCCTGAGCCGGCCTTGAAATCAACACCCTAGCTATTCTCCCAATAATCTCCAAATCCCACCACCCACGAGCCATCGAAGCCGCTACCAAATACTTCCTGACCCAAGCAACAGCCTCAGCCCTGGTCCTATTCTCTAGCATGACCAACGCATGATACACTGGACAATGAGACATCACCCAACTCACTCACCCAACGTCATGCCTAATCCTAACTTCGGCCATTGCAATGAAACTAGGATTAGTTCCATTCCACTTTTGATTCCCCGAAGTGTTACAAGGATCTCCCCTTATTACCGGTCTCCTCCTATCTACAATAATAAAATTCCCCCCAATCACACTGCTATTCATAACATCCCCATCACTAAACTCAACCCTGCTAACTTGCATAGCCCTTCTCTCCACCGCCCTAGGGGGATGAATAGGACTAAACCAGACACAAATTCGAAAGATTCTGGCCTTCTCTTCCATCTCTCATCTAGGATGAATAGCCATCATTATCACCTACAACCCCAAACTTACCTTACTGAACTTCTACCTATACGCACTAATAACTGCAACTGTATTCCTAGCCCTAAACTCAATCAAGGCCTCAAAACTATCCACCCTAATAACTACATGAACAAAAATCCCACCACTAAGCGCCACCCTACTTCTAGCACTGCTGTCCCTAGCAGGCCTTCCCCCCCTAACAGGGTTCCTTCCTAAATGACTCATCATCCAAGAACTAACCAAACAAAACATAGCCGTTGCGGCAACTACAATCTCCCTCCTCTCTCTGCTAAGCCTGTTCTTCTACCTCCGTCTCGCGTACTGTGCAACAATCACACTCCCCCCACACACCATTAACCACACAAAACAATGACATACCAACAAACCAATCAGCACCCTGATTGCAATCCTAACTACCACATCCACCATGCTCCTCCCCATCTCCCCCCTGCTATCCTCTATCATATAAGAAACTTAGGATTACCTAAACCGAAGGCCTTCAAAGCCTTAAACAAGAGTTAAACCCTCTTAGTTTCTGATAAGACCCGCAGGATATTACCCTACATCTCCTGAATGCAACCCAGACACTTTAATTAAGCTAGGGCCTTAAATCACCCCTAGACAGATGGGCTTCGATCCCATAACACTATAGTTAACAGCTACATGCCCAAACCAACAGGCTTCTGCCTAAGACCCCGGCACACAACCAATGTACATCTATAAGTTTGCAACTTATCGTGAACTTCACTACGGGGTCGATAAGAAGAGGAATTGAACCTCTGTAAAAAGGACTACAGCCTAACGCTTACACACTCAGCCATCTTACCTATGACATTCATTAACCGATGATTATTCTCAACCAACCACAAAGACATCGGCACCTTATACCTAATCTTCGGTGCATGAGCCGGGATAGTAGGTACCGCCCTAAGCCTCCTCATTCGAGCAGAACTAGGCCAACCAGGTGCTCTCCTGGGAGACGATCAAATTTACAATGTAGTGGTCACAGCCCATGCCTTCGTAATAATCTTCTTTATAGTCATGCCAATCATAATCGGTGGATTTGGAAATTGACTAGTACCCCTAATAATCGGAGCCCCAGACATAGCCTTCCCTCGAATAAATAACATAAGCTTCTGACTACTCCCTCCATCCTTCCTCCTATTACTTGCCTCATCTACAGTGGAAGCGGGGGCCGGAACAGGTTGAACCGTATACCCACCATTAGCTGGCAACTTAGCCCATGCTGGAGCCTCAGTCGACCTGGCCATCTTCTCCCTTCACTTAGCAGGTATCTCCTCAATCCTAGGAGCAATTAACTTTATCACAACAGCGATCAACATAAAACCTCCAGCCCTATCACAATACCAAACCCCTCTATTCGTATGATCAGTCCTAATCACCGCAGTCCTACTCCTCCTGTCCCTCCCAGTCCTTGCAGCCGGTATTACCATGCTACTCACCGACCGCAACCTTAACACCACCTTCTTTGACCCTGCAGGAGGAGGAGACCCAGTACTATATCAACACCTTTTCTGATTTTTCGGCCATCCAGAAGTCTACATCTTAATTCTACCAGGATTCGGAATCATCTCTCACGTAGTGACCTACTACGCAGGGAAAAAAGAACCATTCGGATACATGGGAATAGTATGAGCTATGCTCTCCATTGGTTTCCTTGGCTTCATTGTATGGGCTCACCACATGTTCACAGTAGGAATAGACGTAGACACACGAGCATACTTCACATCAGCCACTATAATCATTGCAATCCCAACAGGAATCAAAGTATTTAGCTGATTAGCTACACTGCATGGAGGAACTATCAAATGAGACCCTCCAATGCTATGAGCTCTTGGATTTATCTTCCTATTCACCATCGGAGGACTAACAGGCATCGTACTAGCAAACTCCTCACTAGATATCGCCCTGCACGACACCTACTACGTAGTAGCCCACTTCCACTATGTCCTATCAATAGGCGCAGTATTTGCCATCCTAGCTGGCTTCACACACTGATTCCCCCTATTCACTGGATACACACTACACTCCACATGAGCTAAAATTCACTTCGGAGTAATATTTGTAGGAGTTAACCTAACCTTCTTCCCACAACACTTCCTAGGACTCGCCGGCATGCCACGACGATACTCAGACTACCCAGACGCCTACACACTATGAAACACCATTTCCTCAATCGGCTCATTAATCTCCCTAACAGCTGTAATTATACTAATTTTCATCATCTGAGAAGCCTTCGCATCCAAACGAAAAGCTCTACAACCAGAACTAACAAACACAAACATTGAGTGAATCCACGGATGCCCACCCCCATTCCACACCTTCGAGGAACCAGCCTTTGTTCAAGTACAAGAAAGGAAGGAGTCGAACCCCCATATGTTGGTTTCAGGCCAACCGCATAACCACCTATGCTTCTTTCTCATATAGAGGTGTTAGTAAAACAATTACATGGCCTTGTCAAGGCTAAATTACAGGTTAAACCCCAGTACACCTCAACACCCAAACCATGGCCAACCACTCACAACTAGGTTTCCAAGACGCTTCATCACCAATTATAGAAGAACTAATCCAATTCCACGACCACGCTCTAATGGTCGCCCTAGCCATCTGCAGTCTAGTGCTGTATCTTCTAACCCTAATACTTACAGAAAAACTATCATCAAACACAGTCGACGCACAAGCAATCGAACTAGTATGAACCATCCTACCAGCCATAGTCCTAGTCGCACTTGCTCTACCATCACTCCGAATCCTCTACATAATAGACGAAATCAACGAACCAGACCTGACCCTAAAGGCCATCGGCCACCAGTGATACTGAACCTACGAATACACTGACTTTAAAGACCTCACATTCGACTCCTACATAGTACCTACAACAGACCTCCCACTAGGACACTTCCGCCTCCTAGAAGTAGACCACCGTGTTATTGTCCCAACAGAATCAACAATCCGAGTTATTGTCACTGCCGACGATGTGCTTCACTCTTGAGCCGTACCAAGCTTAGGTGTAAAAACCGACGCAATCCCAGGACGTCTCAACCAGACCTCATTCTCAGCAATCCGCCCAGGAATCTTTTACGGCCAATGCTCAGAAATCTGTGGAGCAAACCACAGCTTTATGCCCATTGTAGTAGAATCGGCCCCCCTCGCTAACTTTGAAAGCTGATCCTCACTACTGTCATCCTAATCATTAAGAAGCTATGAATCAGCGTTAGCCTTTTAAGCTAAAGAAAGAGGACTTAACCCCTCCTTAATGACATGCCCCAACTAAACCCAAACCCTTGATTTTTTATCATGCTAACTTCATGGCTGACATACACCATAATCATCCAACCCAAGGTGTTATCATTTGTGACCACAAACCCACCTTCCAGCACGAAACCAACAACCCCAAACACCACACCCTGATCCTGACCATGAACCTAAGTTTCTTCGACCAATTCTCCAGTCCGTACCTCCTAGGAATCCCCCTAATCCTAATCTCAATAACATTCCCAGCTCTACTACTACCTTCCCTGGACAATCGATGAGTCACCAGCCGACTCTCAACCCTACAACTATGATTTATTAACCTAATCACAAAACAACTAATAACCCCACTAAACAAGAAAGGCCACAAATGAGCTCTAATCCTAACCTCACTAATAGTATTCTTACTAATAATCAACCTTCTAGGACTGCTACCCTACACTTTCACCCCAACCACCCAACTATCCATAAACCTAGCCCTAGCATTCCCACTATGACTAGCCACCCTACTCACAGGACTACGAAACCAACCCTCCGTATCCCTAGGCCACCTCCTACCAGAAGGCACCCCAACACTATTAATTCCAGCCCTCATCATAATCGAAACAACAAGCCTCCTAATCCGCCCACTAGCACTAGGAGTACGCCTAACTGCAAACCTTACAGCAGGTCACCTCCTCATTCAACTAATCTCTACTGCCACAGTAGCCCTCTACCCAACAATACCAGCAGTCTCCCTCCTAACACTACTAATCCTTTTCCTACTAACCATTCTAGAAGTGGCTGTAGCCATGATCCAAGCTTACGTCTTCGTACTACTCCTAAGCCTCTACCTGCAAGAAAACATCTAACACCCCAAATGGCTCACCAAGCACACTCCTACCATATAGTTGATCCCAGCCCATGGCCCATTTTAGGAGCGGCCGCCGCCCTTCTCATAACCTCAGGCCTAACCATATGATTTCACTACAACTCCCCATACCTCCTAATCCTCGGATTACTATCTACACTCCTAGTCATACTTCAATGATGACGAGACATTGTACGAGAGAGCACATTCCAAGGTCACCACACCCCCACTGTCCAGAAAGGCCTGCGCTACGGCATGGTCCTATTCATCACTTCAGAAGCATTCTTTTTCCTAGGTTTCTTCTGAGCCTTCTTCCACTCAAGCCTAGCCCCCACTCCCGAACTAGGAGGACAATGACCCCCTACAGGAATTAAACCCTTAAATCCCATAGAAGTTCCTCTGTTGAACACAGCCATCCTACTAGCTTCAGGAGTCACCGTCACATGAGCCCACCACAGCATTACAGAAGCCCGCCGAAAACAGGCGATTCACGCCCTTACCCTAACAGTTCTGCTAGGATTCTACTTCACTGCCCTACAAGCCATAGAATACTACGAAGCCCCCTTCTCTATTGCAGACGGAGTATATGGCTCTACCTTCTTTGTAGCAACAGGATTCCATGGCCTTCACGTAATTATCGGCTCTACCTTCCTCCTAGTCTGCCTTTTACGCCTGATTAAATACCATTTTACACCAAACCACCACTTCGGCTTTGAAGCAGCTGCTTGATACTGACACTTTGTAGATGTCGTATGACTATTCCTCTACGTCTCAATCTACTGATGAGGTTCCTGCTCTTCTAGTATATTTATTACAATCGACTTCCAATCCTTAAAATCTGGTTTAACCCCAGAGAAGAGTAATGAACATAATCATATTTATAATAGCCCTATCCCTAATCCTAAGCATAGCCCTAACCGCACTAAATTTCTGGCTAGCCCAAATAAGCCCCGACTCAGAGAAACTATCCCCATACGAATGTGGATTTGACCCCCTAGGATCCGCTCGACTACCATTCTCAATCCGATTTTTCCTAGTAGCAATCTTATTCCTTCTATTTGACCTAGAAATCGCCCTCCTGCTACCCCTCCCATGAGCCACCCAACTGCAAGACCCCACCATCACCCTAATTTGAACCTCAACTCTCATCCTCCTCCTCACCCTAGGGCTAGTATATGAATGAATCCAAGGAGGACTAGAATGAGCAGAATAAAAGAAAGTTAGTCTAACCAAGACAGTTGATTTCGACTCAACAGATTATAGCTCGAACCCTATAACTTTCTTCATGACCATCCTCCATCTAAGCTTCTATTCTGCCTTCACCCTAAGCAGCCTAGGCCTAGCCTTTCACCGAACACACTTGGTCTCCGCCTTGCTATGCTTAGAGAGCATAATACTGTCAATATATGTCGCCCTATCAATATGACCCATCCAAACACAAACACCATCCTCCACCCTACTACCAATCTTCATACTGACATTCTCTGCCTGCGAGGCAGGCACTGGGCTGGCCCTACTTGTTGCCTCCACCCGAACTCACGGCTCCGACCATCTCCACAACTTCAACCTACTACAATGCTAAAAATCATCATTCCAACCATAATACTCCTTCCACTAACCTTCCTCTCCCCACACAAACATCTCTGAACTAACACTACAACACATGCCCTACTAATCGCCACCATAAGCCTACAATGACTTACACCTACATACTACCCCAACAAAGGCTTAACTCCATGAACCTCTGTCGACCAAATTTCTTCCCCCCTACTAGTCTTATCCTGCTGACTCCTCCCCCTCATGCTCATAGCAAGCCAAAACCACCTAGAACAAGAACCTGCCATACGCAAACGAATCTTCATTACAACAATACTCTTAGCCCAACCATTTATCCTACTAGCCTTCTCAGCTTCAGAACTAATACTATTCTATATCGCATTTGAAGCCACCCTAATCCCCACCCTAATCCTCATTACCCGATGAGGTAGCCAACCAGAACGACTAAACGCCGGTATCTACCTATTATTTTACACACTCGCCAGTTCGCTACCCTTACTAGTTGCAATCCTTCACCTACACAACCAAACCGGTACCCTATACTTCCCTATACTAAAACTCTCCCACCCATCAATAACTACCTCTTGATCCAGCCTCATATCCAGCCTGGCCCTCCTCGTAGCTTTCATGGTCAAAGCACCCCTATACGGACTTCACCTATGACTACCCAAAGCCCACGTAGAAGCCCCAATCGCTGGATCCATGCTCCTAGCTGCCCTCCTACTAAAACTTGGAGGATATGGCATCATACGACTCACCCTCCTAGCAAACCCGTCACTAAACAACCTTCACTACCCATTCATTACCTTAGCACTATGAGGAGCACTAATAACTAGCGCCATCTGCCTACGGCAAATCGACCTAAAATCACTAATCGCTTACTCATCAGTCAGCCACATAGGCCTAGTCATCGCCGCAACCATAATCCAAACCCAATGAGCATTCTCAGGAGCAATAATCTTAATAATTGCACACGGACTAACCTCATCTATACTCTTTTGCTTAGCCAATACCAACTACGAACGCACTCACAGCCGAATCCTACTACTAACACGAGGCATTCAACCCCTCCTGCCCCTCATGGCCACCTGATGATTACTAGCCAACTTAACAAACATGGCACTACCCCCAACAATTAATCTCATAGCAGAACTAACTATCATAATCGCCCTGTTTAAATGATCCCCAATCACAATCATCCTGACAGGAACCGCAATTCTGCTAACTGCTTCATACACCCTATACATACTAACAACAACACAACGAGGCAGCTTACCATCCCACATCACCACCATCCAAAACTCTTCTACGCGAGAGCACTTACTCATGGCCCTACACACAATCCCAATAGCCCTACTTATTCTCAAACCCGACCTAATCTCCGGCATCCCCATATGTAGGTATAGTTTCAACCCAAACATTAGACTGTGATTCTAAAGATAGAAGTTAAAATCTTCTTACCTGCCGAGGGGAGGTTTAACCAACAAGAACTGCTAACTCTTGCATCTGAGCATAAAACCTCAGCCCCCTTACTTTCAAAGGATAACAGCAATCCAGTGGTCTTAGGAGCCATTCATCTTGGTGCAAGTCCAAGTGAAAGTAATGGACCTATCACTAATCCTGAATACATTCATAATCACGACCCTAGCAATCCTAATTGTCCCCATCACATTCCCACTCCTATCGGACAACCTAAAAAACTCACCAACTACCATCACAAACACAGTTAAGACCGCATTCTTCATCAGCTTAATCCCCATAACAATCCACATCTACTCAGGAACAGAAAACCTAATCTCCCTATGAGAATGAAAATTCATCATAACCTTCAAAATCCCAATCAGCCTAAAAATAGACTTCTACTCTCTCACATTCTTTCCAATTGCCCTATTCGTATCATGATCAATCTTACAATTCGCAACATGATACATAGCCTCGGACCCGTACATTACAAAATTCTTCACATACCTACTCCTCTTCCTGGTCGCAATATTAATCCTAATTGTATCCAACAACCTATTCATCCTATTCATCGGATGAGAAGGAGTAGGAATCATGTCCTTCCTACTAATTAGCTGATGACACGGCCGAGCAGAAGCTAACACCGCCGCCCTACAAGCTGTACTCTACAACCGAATCGGGGACATTGGCCTGATCCTATGCATGGCCTGACTAGCCTGCACCACAAACACCTGAGAAATCCAACAACTACACTCCTCATCACAAACACCAACACTCCCCCTCTTAGGCCTCATCCTAGCCGCAACAGGCAAATCCGCCCAATTCGGCCTTCACCCATGACTCCCTGCTGCCATAGAGGGACCTACCCCTGTATCCGCCCTACTCCACTCAAGTACTATAGTAGTAGCCGGAATCTTCCTACTCATCCGAACCCACCCAATATTCACCAACAACCAAACTGCCCTAACCCTATGCCTATGCTTAGGAGCCCTCTCCACACTATTTGCAGCAACGTGCGCCCTAACTCAGAACGACATCAAAAAAATCATCGCTTTCTCCACTTCAAGCCAACTAGGATTAATAATAGTCACTATCGGCCTCAACCTCCCACAACTAGCATTCCTGCATATCTCAACCCACGCATTCTTCAAAGCTATACTATTCCTATGTTCAGGATCAATCATCCATAACCTCAACGGCGAACAAGATATCCGAAAAATAGGAGGACTCCAAAAAATAATGCCAACAACCACCTCATGCTTCACCATCGGCAACCTAGCCTTGATAGGAACACCATTCCTTGCAGGCTTCTACTCAAAAGACCAGATCATCGAAAGCCTAAACACCTCCTACCTGAACACATGAGCTCTCCTCCTAACTCTATTAGCCACATCATTCACCGCAGTATACACAATCCGCATAACCGTACTCGTACAGACCGGTTTCACCCGAATCCCCCCACTAACCCCAATAAACGAGAACAACCCCGCAGTAACCTCCCCCATCACTCGACTCGCGCTAGGAAGTATTACCGCAGGACTACTGATCACCTCCTACATCCCCCCAGCAAAAACCCCACCCATGACAATACCAATAACCATTAAAATCACAGCCCTACTGGTCACAGCCCTAGGAATTGCCATAGCACTAGAAATATCAAAAATAACCCAAACTCTCATCCTTACAAAACAAAACCCCTTCTATAACTTCTCCTTGTCTCTAGGATACTTCAACCCAACAATGCACCGCATCAACACAAAAATAATACTAACAGGAGGCCAAAACATCGCCTCTCACCTAATCGACCTCTCCTGATACAAACTCCTAGGCCCAGAAGGCCTAGCCAGCCTTCAACAGACAGCAGCAAAAACCGCCATACAGGCACATCCAGGACTAATCAAGGCCTACCTAAGCACTTTCGCTCTATCCACGTTCATCATCCTCATGTCCACATACAGATCCAAATAATGGCCCTCAACCTTCGTAAAAACCACCCACTACTAAAAACCATCAACGACGCCCTAATTGACCTACCCACCCCATCAAACATTTCAATTTGATGAAACTTTGGGTCCCTCCTAGGCATCTGCCTCGTCACACAAATTGTCACAGGACTGTTACTAGCTATACACTACACAGCAGACACAGCCCTAGCATTCAACTCCGTAGCACACATCTGCCGGAACGTCCAATTTGGCTGACTAATCCGCAACCTACATGCAAACGGAGCCTCTCTATTCTTCATGTGCATCTATCTACACATTGGCCGAGGAATTTACTACGGCTCATACCTAAACAAAGAGACCTGAAACGTAGGAGTGATCCTACTACTAACCCTGATAGCAACTGCCTTCGTCGGCTATGTACTTCCCTGAGGACAAATATCATTCTGAGGAGCTACCGTAATCACAAACCTATTCTCGGCCATCCCGTATATCGGCCAAACACTAGTAGAATGAGCATGAGGTGGATTCTCTGTAGATAACCCAACACTAACCCGATTCTTCGCCATCCATTTCCTCCTACCATTCCTTATCGCAGGGCTCACACTAGTCCACCTCACCCTACTGCACGAAACAGGATCTAACAACCCCCTAGGAATCCCCTCAGACTGCGACAAAATCCCATTCCACCCTTACTACTCCACAAAAGACATCCTAGGATTCATACTAGTATTCATCCCTCTAGCTGCCCTAGCCCTATTCTCCCCTAACCTACTAGGAGACCCAGAAAACTTCACACCAGCTAACCCTCTAGCCACACCCCCACACATTAAACCCGAATGATACTTCCTATTTGCTTACGCTATCCTCCGATCCATCCCAAACAAACTTGGAGGAGTACTGGCGCTAGCTGCCTCCGTCCTGGTCCTATTCCTAATTCCCCTACTACACACATCCAAACTACGCTCAATGACATTCCGCCCCCTATCACAAATCCTATTCTGAACACTAGTAGCCAACCTCTTCATTCTTACCTGAGTAGGAAGCCAGCCAGTCGAGCATCCATTCATCATCATCGGACAAATCGCCTCGTTCTCCTACTTCACAATCATCTTAGTTCTGTTCCCCATCGCATCCATCGTAGAGAACAAAATACTTAAACTCTAACCAACTCTAATAGTTTATGAAAACATTGGTCTTGTAAACCAAAGATTGAAGATTACACCCCTTCTTAGAGTTCGCAACAAAACAACACCATTAACCCCCCCCCCCTTCCCCCCCCATGACGCTTTCTCGGCGTCCTTAGGGTATGCATTACTTTGCATTAACTTATTTACCCCATCAGGCATTACACTAATGTAGGATAATCCACATACTAACCAACCTCTCTACCAACCTAACTCAAACATTTACGCCCATAAGATAATGTGCGGACACCATCACCCCCACCACATTCTTGCCCCAGGTACCATACAACCCAAGTCATTATCCCCATAACCCAATACAAGCGTTACACAAGATCGGAACTGCTACTCAGTACCCAAAACTCCACTTTCCATACGAATATCGCCACAGTACTCCTTTGCATTCTCCCAGTCATGACATTCGCCCACCTCCTAGGACAATGCTCGTCCAACAGCTTTCACGTACTCCCAAGCCAGAGAACCTGGTTATTTATTAATTGTGTTTCTCACGAGAACCGAGCTACTCAACGTCAGTTATACCTTAGGTTATTGGCTTCAGGGGCATACATTCCCTTTAACCCTCGAGGCCCAACTTGCTTTTTTGCGCCACCCGTGGTAATTTCAGGACCATAACTTTTTTAATTCCTATTCAATTGCTCCCCACAGGTACAAGGGGTTGGATGCACGGTCCACTCCCTGCCTCTTTGCCGAGTCACCTTTTTTTTGTTTTTTTTTTTTTTTCTGGCGTCCTTTCAATAAACCCTTCAAGTGCGTAGCAGGAGTTATCTTCCTCTTGACATGTCCATCACATGACCGGCGAGCTACTTAATCCCCCAAACGCCCTCTAAGTGTAATGGTCGTTGGATAAGTTCGTCTCAACTCTGACACTGATGCACTTTGACCCCATTCATGGACCCCGCGCCGTCTACCTCATAGGCACTGGATAATGTAATGGTCGCTGGACATACCTCTTTTTTCTTCACCTTCCTGAGACTTGTATCTAAAACCCTCCATCCCGTCCAATTTTCATCCTCGTTTCGTTTTTATTTTTATCTTGTCATTTTTCGCACGCACATTCCACAAAAATTTAAATACGTTCTCCTACATTTCACAAACCACCATCAACACACCCATCACAACCAACTCTTAATACCACTTTCACCCTCCTCAAAGAGAAAGGAATCAAACCTTCATCACCAACTCCCAAAGCTGGCATTTTCAACTAAACTACTCTCTGAAACCTCTTTCTCTTCCCCCCTAAACAGCCCGAATAGCCCCCCGAGACAATCCACGCACAAGCTCCAACACCACAAACAAAGTCAACAGCAGCCCTCACCCCCCAACCAAAAGCAACCCCGCTCCCCACGAATAAAGCACAGCCACCCCACTAAAATCCAACCGAACCGAAGACAATCCCACACTATTCACCGTACCACCATCCACTAAAACCTCAAACGCCCCACCCATAACAAACCCCACCATAACAACTAAACCCATCCCCACCCCATAACCAATAACACCTCAATCAGCTCAAGCCTCAGGATATGGATCCGCCGCTAACGACACCGAATAAACAAACACCACCAACATACCCCCTAAATAAACCATCACCAACACCAATGACACAAAAGAAACCCCTAAACTTACCAACCACCCACATCCAGCAATAGAGGCTACAACCAACCCAACCACTCCATAGTAAGGAGACGGATTAGATGCAACCGCCAAACCACCCAAAGCAAAACACAGACCTAAAAATAGTACAAACTTTATCATAAATTCCTGCTCGGATTCTACCCAAGATCTGCAGCCTGAAAAACTGCCGTTACCACTTTAACTACAGGAACCTCCAACCCAGCATCACACAAAACTTCCTTCCCCCACCCGACCTCCACCCCCATTACGTTTCTATTTTTATCTTGTCATTTTCACACGCGCGCGTCGCAAAAAATTACATACACCCCCCCTACATCCCACAGACTACCATCCACACACCATTATAACCAAAACCACCTACCCCATAAAACCAAACAAAAATACAACACAAAACAAAACACAACCAACAACACAACAAC